TTTAGTTGCTTTTCCTTGACTAACATTTTCTTTTCCTTGACTAACATTTTCTTTTCTTTGACTAACATTTTCTTTTCCTTGACTAACTTCTTCTTTTCCTTGACTAACTTCTTCTTTTCCTTGACTAACTTCTTCTTTTCCTTGACTAACTTCTTCTTCTTCTTCTTCTTCTTCTTCTTCTTCTTCTTCTTCTTTTCCTTTGAAATTTAAAAGAAGTAACTTCATAGGTCTAAGCCACGGGTTCATTTGATATGTCCTCTTACGTAGCATAAATTCTGGGAAGAACCAATCTTCCTGATTCGAATCTTCCTCATTCGAATTCGCTCTGGGTGCCTTTAAGATTTCTTCATTCATTCCCATCCAATTAAAAAAGCTTTTTTTGTCTTCTTTGAGTTCTGGATCTTCTTTGAGTTCTGGATCTTCTTTGAGTTCTGGATCTTCTTTGAGTTCTGGATCCTTTTCGATTTCTGGATCCAAGAGCATTTTTGGAACGATATCATAAATAAGACCTCTATTCTCATTCTCAATTATTTCAGAATTCTCATTCTCAATTATTTCAGAATTCTCATTCTCAATTATTTCAGAATTCTCATTCTCAATTATTTCAGAATTCTTAGTCTCAATTATTTCAGAATTCTTAGTCTCAATTATTTGAGAATTCTTAGTCTCAATCTTAGTATTTGTATTATGGTTAGGGTCGATCTTTTTCCCGGCCTCCAAATTGACTAGATATTTTTCTAAAAACTTCCAATCAAAGTCCATATATTTTCTTTCAGGTTTTTTCTTTCGCATTTTTTTCAGAGACATATAAACCTTGTCTAGATAATTGTCTAGAGAATTCTTGTCTAGATAAACCTTGTCTAGATAATCCTTGTAATAATCCTCGTAATAATTCGTTTCTAGATAAAGCTGGTCTAGAGAATCCTTGAAATAAACCTTGTCTAGAAAACTCTTGTCTAGATAATCCTGATAATCCTTGTGATAATCCTTGTCTACATAAGTATTGTCTAGATAATTGTGTAGATAAGTACTGTCTCGATAAACCTTGTCTAGAAACTTCTTGTCTAGTATCCAATCCTTGAAATAAGTCTTGAAAACAATCTCCTCTGGTATATCAAATAAGGCGATCTCTTGGCTCTTATTTACTTGTAATGGCAATTTAGAAATAGAGGAGTCCTTCTTAGTTTCAGAAGAAATGTATTTATATGCTAAAAGATCATATTTATAGTTTTTCTTAAACTTAGTTTTTTGATTTCTTACTAATGAATATACTTCAGAATCATCTTGTTTTTTGGAATGAAGTAATGGGTCTTTTTCATATGAATCTCCTTTATTTAAATCGTTATTTTGAGGCGTATGGCGTCGGTTGACTTTATTTCGCCAGGCTTGTGCGCCTACTCGCTCCCAATGAACCTTAGATAAATTGTATTGAGACTGACCTCTTAACCAGTTTTTCCATGGATTCGTTCCAAAATTTCGAAGTTTCTTATGCTTTAATTCGGAATGGAATATTCCCTGTCTTTCAAAAGAATCCTTTATTGCAGTCTTAAGAAAAAAAGACGTTCCGCGATATTGAAGAACAGATCTTAACTTATCACTAACTAGGGTTTGTGATAATTTGTAAAATACATATGCTTGTGACAGGGAAGATAAATTTGGCAAGGAAGCAAATTTCGGAACAATCTGTGACTTCCGCTTAGTTATATTTTTTATAGTCGAACTAAAGGTAATTCTTTTTTGATTTGTTTCAGTATTGGAAATGTCTTTCTCAAAAAATTTTTTTGTTAAATTGCTTCTAGGAATCTTAATGATACATAGAAAGATATCTAGGTATATTTTGTATATTTTTTCAATGAAAATTTTTTGAAAATAATTCCATTTACTTATTAATCGAACATTTCTTCTTTTTACAATTTTCCAAATATTTTTTGGTGATTCTACATTATTATTTTGCTTTTTGTTGTTAGGACTATTATTTAGTCCTGGAGTTACTTTTTTTTTTTCTTTTGTAATTCTTTCTATTTGATTTTTGATTGTGCTTGTTCTATTAATCAGATTTTGTATTTTTTCTTCTGAATTTGTAGAAGCTGTAGATCGAATTTGACTAAATGATTCATTAATTATCTCATTGCTGATTATAGAATCTTTTTCTTTTTGAGTTTCACTCGATTCATCTACTCCTATCCCTTTCAATCTTGTATTTTTTTTGATTATTTTCAAAATTGTGCTTTTTAGAACTAGAACCCTTTCTTTAAGCCGTTTTATGCTTTCTTTAAGCCGTTTTATGCTTTCTTTTGCGTTTCCTAGAACTCTAACAAAATTTTGCTTTATTTTTGGGTTGAAAACGCTTCTTATAAGTCGAAAGGCGCTCCCTTCCAATTTTTCTGCTGCGAATCTTTGACTTTTTTGGCCTAGTTCTTTAAAAATGGGCCCCCAAAAAATGGAAAAGGAACGGTTGGGTCGGGCACCACCCCAAGGATAGTCAGCTAGTCCCCAGACAGACCTTATAAAAGCATAATCGTTGGTTATCCTTTGTCTATCATCCGCTGTGTGCCAAGGTTTCAACTCTAAAGGCCATAAAACTTTGACCTGAAGACCGTAGTCCCACCACTCCTCCGGAAAGTTCTTGATGGATATGACGCCTATAGCAAAACCGTCATCGTTGCATAAAAGATGAGTCTCGTTTTCCCAGTCCTTTCTATCCTCAGCCCACTCGGGCTGCTGCAAAAATAAGATACGACCAATATTTTTAGCTATTATCGCTAAAGGCAATGCAATATATCTTCTCAAATAGGAGTTCAAAATTAATACGATACCTCTTACTCCTAGCCCATAATAAAGCTCATTCCATGCATCTATTCCATCCATCCGGAACAGCTCTTCTTCGGGGTCTAGTTCGATTTTATCTTTTTTGATTCTTTTCAATTTTTTCCGTTCTTTCAATGCTTTGCTTTTTTTTTCGTCTATCTTCCTTTTTGTCTTCCTTTTTGTTTTTGTCTGTTCTTTCTTAGGTCCCTTAAGAGTGAAAAAGTCCCCTTTTTTGATTCCAAACCTATGCATCAAATTTTGCATTTTCAAAACAAGGGGTTTCACTACCCTAAAAGAACTAGACAGTGTACTTTTTAAGAAGCCCAAAAAAAGAGGGGAATGCGGAAACATTTCAATCTGTCTTACAACAACTCCGTTTTTACGCCTTAGGACGCTCGCAACACCTTTGATGTCATCCTGATGCCAAAATTGGTCGCGCACCGCTCTCAAGGAGGTCCTCCACACGTCCTTATTCTCGGTTTTCCACTCGATATTGGTGGTGAGGCTGCCAACGTGAACATGAGCAAGGCTTTTCTCAAAGTCAATACTATAAGGGTCTCCCCCACTCTTGATCAAATCCTTCATAACCTTCTCATTAATCGCTTTAGCAATCTCCGGATCAATCTTATTACTATCTTTAGAAAGATTTTTGATAAGTAAATTTTGAGTATCCTGATTCAAAATAATTTCATATTTGTATTGTGCTGATATAATATCAAAGCACTCATCATCTCCCCGCTTGGTCACAAAGGGTTCGCCCAGGTCGTATACGACCTCGCGGAGTAATACGTATGACCAGCGAGGGACGCGTTGACGGATGTGCGCTCGTCCCGCACTTTCTCCCACTTTATAAGTCCTTAGTTGCTGTAGCTTTTTTAGTTTTCGCTGGTTCCAATCAATGCTTCCCCCCCCTTTTTCCCAAGGCTTAGAAAAAAATTTTGCCAAAGGATTATAATATAATTTTCCTTCTGCTCTTAGTTTTAGTGTTTTACTTTTGAGTATCGCGAAGATTCTCTCTTCATATTTTGGGGACTCGAAAATGAAACCTGGCAAAAGGGTCTCATGAATTTGATTTAGAGCAAGGATTTGCTTAAGTTGAGATTCTGTAGGTTCAGCGTCGATTCTTTCACGAGATTCTGTAGGTTCAGCGTCGATTCTTTCACGAGATTCTGTAGGTTCAGCGTCGATTCTTTCACGAGATTCTGTAGGTTCAGCGTCGATTCTTTCACGAGATTTTGTAGTTCCATTTTTTTTTCTTCGACGAGATTGCATTGCGTTCTGGACTTTTTCACGAGATTGCATTTCATTCTTTTTTCTTCGACGAGATTGCATTGCATTCTGGACTTTTTCACGAGATTGCATTTCATTCTTTTTTCTTCCACGAGATTTACGAGATTGAATTACATTGTAGACTTTTTCACGAAATTCACCCAATTGAAGAAGTGCCCTTTCGTCGCGTAGACGTGCTTCTTCGCGTAGACGTGCTTCTTCGCGTAGACGTGCTTCTTCGCGTAGACGTGCCTTTTCTTCCCTTTTCTCCTGTTCTTTGCTTTTCGGTGCCTTTTCTTCGCTTTTCTCCTTTTCTTCGCTTTTCTCCTTTTCTTCGCTTTTCTCCTTTTCTTCGCTTTTCTCCTTTTCTTCGCTTTTCTCCTTTTCTTCGGGATCTTCGATTACTTTGCTAAATTTTTTGATTCTTCCACGAGAGGGCCCATTCAACAAAGGATCATACCTTTTTGGTAGGCAGAGGCAGGTTTCGTTCATTTTCTCAATACAAACCCGAGTCCTTTTGTCGAGTATATCTAGAAAAAGAAATCCCGTGTCTAGAGCCTCAATTCTCTTTATAAACTCGTTATTTAAGTTGTTTTGTCTTTGTTTGTTCTTATAAATCCAATCTTTGTCTAGTTTATCAAAGGAGAGTCTTTCTACTGTGGACGAAGATATCATCCCTTTCGTCAGTTCCTTAAAACTAGAAAAACTAGGAGGATCTGTAAAAGATATTCTTTTTTTTCCATCACTTCGGCATGTATCAAAAAAATATTGTGAAGCTTCCTTTCTTACAGCCCCAAAAAAGTGTTGATTGCTTATGTATCGTACTGGACGAGTCCATTGAAACTGAAAAAAATCGGACGCTAAAATGCTTTCCACCACTATGGGGTCTTTTTGATCTTTTTCTTCATCCAGATCCGCTCCCA